ATAATTATTTCTTATTTTGAAATAAGGGACTATATGAATAAGGGAGAAACTCCATGAAAGAAAGATTAATGATTCATATAAATCACTTAGTGGGAAATGGCCCGAATAAATCCAACGAGTGCTTAATAATCCTGTTAGACATAAAAAAGTAGCTATCATCCCCTTTTCTGACGAATCATATGGTTTTATGATTTCATTGCCCAATAAGATTATCAAATGAATTGTAATTACAATTGAAACAATCGAAAAGGAAATATGAGTTAATATATGCTCTAAAGTTGAAAATATCATAAAAATGAAAAAGGGAGGGAATCCCCTAAATTAATTAAGAAATAGAAATCTGGAATTTAATTTATTTTTATTATAGGATCTATTGGATCTCTTTTAGAAGATGACATGCCGCCACTCGGACTCGAACCGAGATGCTCTAGCACTGCTTCCTAAGAGCAGCGTGTCTACCGATTTCACCATAGCGGCTTGCTCGAACTCATAATAGCCTATTTATATTCAATCGTCGAGATTGAACAAGTCAATTCAATCAAATAAGTTTTTTTATTAAATATTCAAATTGATAAAAAAATCAGTTTAAAAGTCAATTTGAAGGTTCATTAGTTTCATTTATTTTCCTTTAGGGTGTCCGGTTTATTTATCTTAGGGCTTTGACGTAGTTTATCCTATTCTAAAATCCAACTTTTGCAACTAGATAATTCTCTCGATAGAATAAAAAAAAATATTTTCATTTTTTACTTTTATTGATATTTTTTACTTTTATTCATACTTAACTATTTCTCGTTTATCTGATTTCATAAATTTGAAACAAAAAATAAATTTTCTCAATGAATTCAAAATATGGCTATTTTGGATTACTCCAAATTGACACATTATTTGTACATAATATCTCAAGAATTAAGTTCTTTTATTGATTGGGCTGAAAATTGGAGATATATGGGAAATCCATATAGTAATTATGAGAAATTAAGAAGTCAGAAAGTTATCAAAAAGCAAAATTTTTTAACATGGAATCAATTAGTTTCAACAATTCATTAATTTTAACTAAAAATCTTATATCTGCCCTTCCTGAGAAAGATAAAATTTTTTCATTATTATAAAGGTCGATGGGGAAAATAAGACTCCCCACCACCAAAATCTGAGTGAAAATATACTAAAACTAAAAAGAAAAAAATCTTGTATTTTTTTCTTTATTCTTTTTTTAGAATTCAAAAAAACAGAAGAATTCTTATTTTAGACATCTTATAAGATTAAGATTGAAACCTGGTCTATTTCATATTGATTAGAATAGGGACTGCTAATTGTGAATTTTATATTAACAAATTACTGAGCCAATTTTTCGAGTCAAACCCATTCCGATTATTGCAATATTTTAGGACTTATTTGTTTGTCGTACAAAAAAACTTTTTGAATTCCCGGTAGAAAGAGATTTCCCTAATGACAAAGCTTTTAACGCCGCCCAATATCCTTTCCTTTTCCAAATATTTTTACGAATACGCTTTTTTGATATAGAAGTACGTTTTTTTGGAACTGCCATTTAAAAATGAAGAAGTTACTCATTGTTATAGTTGGATGTGAAAGACATCTATTGTTCAAAACGAATTATTATTTCTTATTCATTATCTATTTTTCTCTAAATAATATTCTCTTCATAAAAAAGAAATATAGATATGTGAAAGACCCGTGAAAATTGGATCAAAAATTACTCGAAATAAGAAAACTTTGATTCCATACAATATTCGTAAAACCAAAAATTTCATTTTTGGATTGGAACTCTTAGTTCTCGTTCTTTATCTCTCAAATTTATATCTTTAGAATCTCCTATGTCATAGAAATCAAACTTAATAAAATAAATAAAGAACCTAAAAGACCTTGATTTTCGTCATTCTATACTTTATTTACATGTAATAAAATACCTGAAAGGATTGTAAACTTTTGCCTAATAAAAAACTTGAGTCTTTTTTTAGTCAAACTCGAGGAAAGAATACACCTAAATTCAATTTTTAAATTCGAATGAGACTATTAATAAATCTGTTAAAGGATATGTGGTTTGATAAAAAAATATCTCAGTCATTTTTTATCCTTTCTCGATAAAAAAAGTTCATTCTAGATCTATAATATTCTAACGTTTACTTATAAATAGTTTTGATTGAAATGGAAAACAATCAATCCCATAATGAATTAGTTAATGAGTTGAAATAAACTAACTAAAATGAAGAGTTATTATTTCATTAGACCGATGACCTTAGTTAATCCTATAATTCATATCAGCATCAAGTACTCTTTTTAGCGTAATTTTTTAGTCTTGCTCTATGAATATAAATTATTATTACGATAATTTATATTCATAATAATTTATATTTGCATTTTCCTATTATAAGTATTCGTTTTTTATATGTAACTTGGTTATATCATTTGACCAATTGTAACTTATTGTTTTGAATATTTGAACGATTTTGAAAAGACTCAGAATAAATACTAATATAAAATT